TTTTTTTCAGAAAAAGAATCGAATAAAAAAAGAGATAGTCTATATCTTGTATCGATCATAGGATCACTCTATGAATAGGTCCATTCTCTGTGACCTCCCACTGTTCACGACATCCCTTGCTTCTCGCTGCGAACGGCTCCTCGGTGGAAGAGTAGAAGCGCTGGTCCCCTTCGGTCAAGTCAAGTTGCTTGTGCCTGCTGTTACCTACCGTAGGACCTCCGTCCCCGAAGCGAAGAAAGAGGAGCAGGCAATAACTACGGTTATTGTCCTCTCCCGGCCCAGTAGTTCCGCAACTACTACCGTGGTTGTTGCCAGCGGGGATCCCCCATTCCGAAAGGTTACTGGGCCGGCCGTTAGGTCCAAAGTTGTATGCCATTGCTATGGTGCCGATAGATTCACTACTTCAGCGCCGTTATCGGACATTGCAGGCTGAGCATCTATTTCTCGTATATCGCTCTACACCGAGAAGAGGGATGTGTACCTCCAGCAACAACAAGAATGGAACCATAGGCTCCTATGCTGAGAGCATTTCCGGGTATAGGTCTAAGCACCTCAACTCCCCGTTTCTGGCATGCTATAGTTATAAAAGTCTCTCGACGACGGGAATGGGAGATTAGCAGTAAGCCAGATCCTTTGTGAACTATATTCCACTTTAAGGCATTTCGTTGCACTTAAATCACCCTCGTGAAGAGGCGCACTCCGATACCATTGATGTCCAATAGCTTTGATAGTAATGGCTGGATCTACTACTACCTCGTCCATTGAGTATAACAGAGCAAATGATGGTATAGCAATGAACATCAGGATGATACTAGGAAATATGGTCCAAAGAATCTCGAGAGTAGTTCCATGAACAATCCTTTGCGGGATTGGATTTTTTTTATAGTGGAAATGCCATAAAGCGCGAACCAAGATCCATGATACGAAAACCAAAATCAGAATGAGGAAGAAAAAGATATCATGATGTAAGTCTATTATTCCTTGCATCATAGGTGTTGCTGCGTCTTGAGATCCTAATTGCCATGGTTCCGCTGCATCACAAGGAGCAATTGTGAAGAATAGCCATTCTAGAACAATCATTTGGTTCATTCTTTGACAGCTCTGCTCTCTCAAAAAAAAAGAGAGACTTGTTCTTGCTCTCCCAATTCAGGAAGACGGAAATTGCCGGTTGGGTTGGTCCAACCAAGAAAAGCATGGGAGTCTTTGGGCATGGAATGAAAAATGCTTTTCGATCGTATACCTTAGTACACGGAACACCAACCAAATATCGATAAATAAATCAAACTACAAGCAACTACATCAATAACCTCTATTCCTTACGTGAACGGCCCCTTTCTTGGAACTCATTCATAGGCGATTTCAATTAGTTATACTTCACACACTAGAATCTAAAAAAATAGAACAAGTGTGCGATACAAAGCATCAACCTACGGAAAAACGAATTGATTGACTATTGAGTGCAACCCCGTAACTAGATAGACTATGGGTAGTTCAGGTGCTAAAGTCTTATATAACGCATGCTGATGTTGCCACCAACAAACGTTTGACTTTGACTGTGAAAAGCTCCAAATAGGCACACGTTTAGAGTAGAAGGAGCTCGAAGTTGGAATTCAATAGTCTACAAGCCCGCCCTTGAGAGCGAAGTTGGAAGAATCTCTGTTGCCGTATCCGATGATGCTAGCGCAGTAAGAAGAATGGGTCAAGTGGGAATTGATTCGTTTAAGTTTCCAAAGTAAGTTCGCCTAGTTTTAGGTTTTAGCACCTTCGCAGTAGAAGCACCTCTTTCCGACGCTAAGCGCAAAAGGCACGATGATGAGTAGTGGGACCAACCATCACTACCATAGGGCTCTAGTGGTAAATCCTGCCACCTCAGACTCTTATTTCCCCTCACGTGTCAACAAGCAAGTTGGGTGCTATCCCTTAACGTGGTAGGACTCTGTTGCAGGTCTTGACGTTGGCTGATTAAAAAGGCATCCTCGTCGCAGCAAAGCCCGTGTTTCTTAGTTTAGTCAAAAACGAGACTTTCCTTGGAAAAAAACTTTGTAACTAGTTGCCTGCCTGAAAATGCTTTCCATTTTCCTTTTATACGTAAATTTCATCTGCTTTTGCCTTGTGTTAGCTCTGGCATGCTTCCTCTTGCTTAATGGCATCCCTTTTCTTGCTTGTTTGCTTTCCTTTTCCTTCTCAGTCTCTAATGCGCACGAACCAGAGCTATCTCCCGAGAACACCTTCCCTAGTAAAGAGGTACTGACCATCGGTTCCATCGTGCCCCAGTTAACGATAGCCTCGGGTAGACTACAGATCTTAGGTAAGACCCAGAGTGCAGCCAACTAAACACCAAATCAATCGGAATAAAACTTCCACATCTGAGATTCCATGTGTGACTAACTCAATTGAGAAATTCCCCTCTTGTACGCTAACGTTCTAGGGTGGCAGGGTTGGTAAAACTCTCCTTGATTTATGGTAGCATTGCTAGTTGCTTCCAGCTTTTTCTACTGTACGCATATTTCCTGTCTAGTGAGTCGAGAAATAAGGGCTTACTGAAAGCTCAACCCCATGTAACTGTGATTCAACCTTTTTTTTATTCCTGACCAATTCCCCAGGAATCGATGTCAGTGTCTGACCATTTTACAGCTCCACGCATGCAAGGTCTTGCTGGCACTGAGTGCTAAGCACGCTACTACTTTTCTGTTGTTGATGATCGATAGCTCTCAAGAGTTTCGATCTTCTCGTTACTTATAATTCACTTTTGACTCGGAATTTGGCCTCATAGAGCTGTTCATTTCATGTCTGTTTAGATCATTTCAATCTGCATGTCTTCTTTATCACCGGGATGATAAAAAGAACCTCTGAAATGAGGATGTGATACCGTATCCCGAGATTGAAGAGATCGAATTCCTCCCGGGAACACACAAAACAAAGATATGAACTGGGTTAAAGGGAAAGATCGTAGATTTCAAATTGAGTTAGATGCTTGAGCCAAGAGACTCTCCTTGTACATTGGTGGGTAATTTCTCGTCGTGCAACTGATCGAACGAGATGCGCATCGTAATGGCCATAGAATAGATTGACTTCATACATACAAGGATTTCTCTCCTAGCAAGAGAGGGGTGTGCTTGGGCGTTCTCTTCCCTTTAGCGGAAGAATAACTTCTAAATTCGAATGTGTCTGTTAATGCATACAGATTTAGAATCTTCTTGGAATCTCTTAGCCAGCTCTCTTTCCTCTCGTCTCAGTAGGAAATAAAAGCTGAGCTCAGGTGCGTTAGGAAGAACAAATGGGATTTCGTGTACATACATGGCTACGTTGATTTCACCCTATTTATTGGTGGGTCTCTTATCTTATTCATCGCCCTGGCTTGAGACTTTCTCCACTGCAGTCTATTTGATCAACAGGTTGCCCTCCTCGGTCCTTCGATTCACATCTCCCTTTGATAAGCTATATGGATAAACACCTAACTACCATACTCTACGCACCTTTGGGTGTGCATGCTACCCACACTTAGTTCCCTACAATTCATCGAAGCTACAATGGTGGACCACCCAATGTGTATTTCTTGGCTAGAGCTCTTCACACAAAGGCTATCGCTGTCTTTACCCACGGACCGGGATTCTTCCTTGATTGAAGCAGCTAGACAGTAAGATGAACTTGCAAAGAGAAGAACCTATTCGATAACAGCCGATTTGTAAACAGAGTCAAAGATTCGTGTCAAAGAGACAAGACCGCCTTCACAGACAGCCTATTCTTTTCTTTTCTTTCAAAGAGAAGAGCAGATATGAGAAGAGCAAGGAGCAAGGACTTGACTGGACAGACTGATTGAGAGACAGACCAGGCTACTTTCTATAAAGAAGAGACCTTCTTTCGGATAGGACCACAGGATAGAAAAGTAGATCGTTCAACTCTAGCTTCTGTTTTCAGGTCCCAGAATCTCAAATCGATCTTTGCTACATGCTGCTTAAGACATCGAATTCGAAGAAAGAGAGAGTGAGCAGCTGACTTGCAACCTAGGACCTAGGGGCAGGAAAGATGATATTACCCCAAGACCAAGACTGACTTTCACTATGCATTCATTCGTGCACTATCTAAGATCCGATTCTCTAGCAACCTATTCTTTCTTTAATATTGATTCATCTTCCCAAAACATCCTCTTCTTTCTATCTCCGTAGTCAGTCTGGCTGCATACTCCTTCTGGATGAGTTCTGTGGCAAGCTGACGGATTCTGCTACTTCTTCTCTTCCGAACTTATTCTTCTATCCTAAGAGCGGATATTTCAAAGAGAGCACCGGATCTTGCATGAATGTGCACATGAATGTTCAATATGAATGTGCACATCCGATTTGTTCACATCTTGAATATGACCCTTGCCATAGACCAATTGCCAGAGATTGGCTAGCATGAGGACAGATAGGCTAAAGAGAGGTTAGCCCTAGTTGATTCTGCACTCCCTACATCATTTACTAGGGGTGATGGTGAAGTATTGCTAAGAGTTAATTGCTTTCTAAGAAGGGCTTTGCTTGCCCCCTTTAGTATATTAGTATAGTAGTAGTAGTTTAGGAGATGGAAGATATAGAAGCGATCATGCCAGTTCTAGTGCACCTAATACCATATAAGCTACATTGTTGAGTATGGGAAGTATGGAAAGAACGAAACTTTAGACGCTATTAAGGGAAATCCCACTCTCAGTCTTACCTACTGAACAGGGTGATAGAACAGTTTGTGGATGTCTCCAAATGCGGAAAAGTCTCTCGCTATTGTTCTTTTGCTGATCAGATAGTTCTTGAAGCTCTGAACATAAACACAACAGAACCTCAGAGATCTCCTTTGAGAGTCGTCAAATGGTGAGATTGGAGAATTCAAAATCAATACAGATGGTGCATTTAAAGGCAACCTAGGTACCTCTGGAGGTGGTTGTCTTATACGAAATCTGGTCATTTAATTGCAGCCAGCTCTCATTGCTATGGTATATGTTCAAGTGTCGTTGCTGAATTCCGAGCGCTATATGATGGCATCTTACTGTTCAAATCAATATCAGAAATCAGTACATGTCCTATTGTTCTAGAAACGGATTCCAAAGTGTTGGTTTTTTTACTTACTTCAAAGGCTAAGGCCCCTTGGTAGTTTGCTTAGGCCCCACCTCGCCCAAGTGGTTCGTGTATACCTTGCTTGCTTCAGGGGGTTCGATCTTCTATCCAAGCTAGAGAGACGAGTTAGATACTAAATAGACGGCTGGTAGACTCATTCGCTGGCCCACTTCGATATCTATCTGTATTTCGATTCATGTATATGCCTTTTTTTTACAGATATTTTGCTATTAGGCATTCCGCACGAGTCCGTTACCAATCTCAACCCCGGCTAACCTTTTTTTCTTAACCACCTCATTCAAAAACCTCTTACCCTTAAACAACAACAACGGGAGTTATGTCCTAATCCCCACGGTTATGCCCGATAGCACATGGGGAGACTGATTTTACCTAAACCTTTCTACAGTATACAGGCTTGCCTCTTTTCCGGGCTAGCTCGCAAAACCTAGACTCCCATGGCTTGCTTGGAAAACGTTCGTACGTTGCTAACCTCTTATTCTCCTCCTATATCCGAGTTCTTCTTGAATCGAGGAGTGAAAGCTCAGCTAGGACAGTTCCTCTCTCCGATGGCTGGGCGGGGAATAGCATCTGATACGATTTCTTATCAGCCTCTCCTAATTGGAGAGATAAAACCAATCTGACGGGGAGGAGTTCTTTCTCCGTCCCATCACTAGCAGTTGCGGTTCAGCCACCGATACCGGTGCGGGAGACAGGGAAAAAAGAGAAAGGAGTTCCGGCTTGCTTCGCATAGGCTACACAAGCCTCGGTCTATTCAGTCTTTTTAGTCCCCTTCAGCCCCTGGACTGAGCTCTTAGTCCTGATACCGAATGGGAGGCCCATGCTAGCTCCACGCGGGAAGAAGTCTGACAAGTCTTACTAGAGCCGGGTAGCCAAGCTAATCCGATGAGGGAGGCTTATGTATGGATGCACCGGAGATGGCAATAAAGTATTCCTAAAGATGACCGGAGGAGTGAAGTCTCGCAAACGATAGTAGAGAGTCAGTCTAAATTGAACCAGGAAAACGAGAAATGCGACTCTCAACAAAGGAATGCAACTAGAGGGATCCGACCATCAATGTTCGTTCCGCCGGACCCATGGATAACATGATCCATTCTCTTTCCCTCCCCTGGTCCGAATGAAAAGAGATCGATTGGCCCAGACAATCCACCCACTGGGGGAATGAAAAAAAATGTCTTAGATTGTAAGAGCACCCAGAGAGATAGAATGTCGAACCAGAGGATCCTTCAGTTATGGTCGATCCTGAAGTCTCTGCCCACATTAGAAAGCTTTCGTTCCCGACCCCGGAGAGGAGGGGCTATATGGGACATCTATCTACGGGGGCCTGCACTTTATTATAGGGAAAGGAGTTCCGGCTTGCTTCGCATAGGCTACACAAGCCAGGGGGGGGAAGGACGAACTTCATTCGGTAGCAGCAGGGTATCGAGTCATTGGTAACACCGCCTCATTTCGGAACCGGATCAAAACCCGACTCACTTAAATGTCCTAGCGAGGGGTATCGATAAGGGTTGGATGCGAACCCCTCCCATGAGAAAGAAAGGAGCCTAGCAGCCTTTTTTTCTGTCTATTCCTGATCGAACTCCCTTCCTGTCATCGTATCTTGTGTAAGAAAAGAATCGCTTTCAGGCTTCTTATCGCTTTCCCATCAGTGGCAGTTTTGTCTCCCGTCCCTACCGATAGTAACTGATCAACTTACTGTTGGAGTTCAAGATCATATCTTTTTCCATTATTAGTATCTTTCTATCTCGGAGTGGACTAAGGCATCAATCTGAACTCCAAGCCCTATCACTTGGGAATAAATGCTTCCCTAGCTGCTTGCCGGAGAAAAACGAAGCCTTAGAAATTGTAAATTCATCCCTAAAAGCGGATAAAGGCTTAAACCTATTCATCTATCCTATCCCTCGCTTTACTCTTCTCGGAAAAGGTTATCGTTCCCATGAATCTTGATCTGCCTCCTGGCATTGATAGCGATTGATCGAATTCCTACTCTGGTTTGAGAAGCTTTTCCGTTTTCCTTATCTCTCGTGCCTTTGAACTGCCATGAAAAGAATTCGAAATACGTATATCTGGTACTAAATAAACCGACTCCGCTGGCCAACCCCTATGTCTTGGTACTCTACCCTCCCATTCATAAGAGAGTGGTAGTTGTCACCGGAAGCAGGTGAAAGCTGCGAGTTGAGTAAGTCTTGTCAACAACGCTTCGAACAACTAAATACTAACACACTCTTCACTTCTGTACTTCTCCACCGCCAAAACACAATGACTTCTGCAATTCATACAGGCATGCATGAAAGACGAGCGAAAAACGAGGAATTTGCCTTAAAAGCTCGCGGGCCCCGACCGATGGTCGTTCCTAGGCCCAGCAACGGATAAACCAGTATAGGTCGTAGGAGTAGCAAGGTACATTCGAAAGCCAGATGTTGATCTCATTGCCCTCTAAAAGAGGCATTCGAAGAATCTCCAACCTAACACCAGCAGCGGTAGATCCAGGGGTTTAGTTTATCAGTCGATTGCCCTCTAAATATGGCTTCATGAGAAAACTGGATGAATTAACTACCAGGCCGCTTTCCAACTACTGAAATGGGATCAACTGCAACCACTGTTACCTTCGCTGGCATACTTCACACTGGAATCAGAACATGCGCTATAAACGAAATCTCTTTGATCACGTTAGGCCAGCCAAGCAAAAAAAATAATGAATGAATAAGAAAGAAAGGACTTGGACGCACCTATCTCCAATTAGTGAGGATGCTTTAGGTTATGGGTAAAAGAAAGAAATAAAAGAAATCGGTTCAACTGTAGCTTAGACCGGGCAGGTGATGGGTCAGCGGAATCAATCCAATCAATTGCTTTCACTCGGGTTGGAAGGTGACTGGGACACTAAACTAATAGAGACATTCGGCATTGATCGGGTTCACGGATTCCCCCGTGCCCCAAAGAAGATAAAACGAACTAAGCGTGGAGTTCTTAGCCATATATATCGTGGGAGAATGGGGCTTTGCTTCCGCTGCACTATAGAGGAAAGCCAGGGGGAAAACCCACCACTATGGGATAACCCCCCCACTAATAGGAACAACGGAAGACCTGGTTCTTTCGTCGTTGGACCTGTCCGGCTAACGTTCATATGTCCCTAAAGCCCTAAGGTAGCCATCTCTTTGGCAGGATGTACTAGGGTAGCTGTCCCTTGTCCTAACCCCCGGAGCGGTAAGCAGCCTTTATTGAATGAAGAAGAGGAGGTAAGGAGCCGTTAGGCGCCCATCCTTAGATAGGGAAAGGCTAAGGATAGCCTCTTACCGGGTAAGGAGCGCAGCCTTCTACTACCATGGACGAGGATACGCTAAGGCAACCCCGTCCCAGCTCGCATTGTATTTGAAGTTGAGGATTTCGCTTCTGATGTAGTCAGTGAGAAGCTAAGTTCCGTTTTTAGCTTTAGCGAGCCTGTGACTGCCTGAACAGACTAGTCTACGCTCAGCCAACATTCCGACCTTGCCTCGATATTGACAGTTCAGTGGATGGGATAGCAGAGAGAGAAAGGAAAAGAAGTAGTTCCGAAAGGAGACTCCACCTAGCTACGCGAACCTCACCTCAATGCTAGACTTCGGCAGCTACGAACTAAGACGCTTCAGAAGAGAAGCTACATCCACTACCTGCATTCACCCTGACAGGCTAACCCGAGCGTACCAAGGGACTTACCGACCGAACCAGCTCACTAATGCGACTCCAGACAAAAAATGGAACCCGCAACCCTCAATGCCACGCTTGGCCAGCTCTACTATACCGCACTAACGAAACCACGGAGCCCCTTTTTTTTCCAAAAGTGGAAAAAAGGATCTTAGTGCCCTTTTTCCTTTTAAGAGTTATGAAGTGGAATATTGGTATCCTGCTTCTTATAGCGAAGCGAAAGAGTTGGCCTCTATTTCAAGTGCCAAAAGAGAAGGACTCGGCCGGCGATTCGGTTAGGCTCGGGTAAGGCCCTTGATCCGGTAGGATCGGAATCAATTCCTTGATCATAAAGATGAGGTCGGAAAATTAGGTATTATGGAGGCCCCTGTGATATGCCTATCGTCATCACAAGTCTACTTTTTTCCACTACGCTTGCCTGCTTCTTGGGCTTAAAAAGGAGCATATATTCAAAAGTTGGCTAAACCTCGTCTTTTTCTACTTATTTTACGAAAAAAAACTACAAAGCTTCATTTCTTTAAAAACAAGAAGTAGATAAAAGAGGTGCACAAGTAGGTGAATCCCGCTGCGCTTCTTCAATTAGTCTGCTAAGGTCTAGTTAGTTGTCTTGTAGCTTAGCGCGCTACTTCTCCTACTTGGTTCCTAAGGGCAGGAGTCTAATCTAGTTTCTAAAAAAGTTTTCTAGTATGGCCTATCTGAGCGAACTACTCTTTTCTGTCTGCCACTATCCGAGGGAAGCGAGCTGTTGCCTATCGACTTGTTTTCGTGCCGTGCCGTAGCCGTAAGTGAGATTCTGGTTAAGTATTTTTATTCGTTATCTGTATGAGCCAGGTGCATTGCTTTACTAAAAGCCTGTGATATTGACGTGACGGCCGCATCTCATCGTACGGAGAGGCCCCTGCAGATTGAGGGCAGGGCATCGATCATTTGTTCATGGTCAAACAAAGCGAGGTCTGAGCCTCATTCAAAGTCAAATCAAGGGGAGGGGTACGATGAATACATTGATTATCTGGGCAGAGAAATGGCTTTCCAGGCCAGAAGGATGGAGAATAGGGTAGGGGCTCCTTCGTTGCCTTAAGTAGAGCTGGGCACTACCAAAAGACCAAAGGCGGGCTAGCACGTGTCAGGTGATGACGACGTCGTAGTACTTCGATCCGGAGTGGCCGATTCCCGATAATAACGCATTCGATTGATTGCCTCTGATCGGAGTCCTTGAGTTACCCGTTTAGCTTCTGAACCCGAAACCTACCAACGATTCTACCCTTCCTCAAACGCTAGGGCCGATGACCCTCTTTCGAATCTTATTGTTCATTCGACAACCCCTCCGCCAAAGAATAGTAAGCCGGGAGAAAGGAATTCTCAAGTGAGACGACTTAGCCGCATTCTTGGCTCTTTGGTTGAGCCGCTTTGTCCTTCCGAACAACCGCAGCAACGTCATTCGCTCGGAAACATTCGTCATGGCCGGGTTCTTGGTGCAGGGAAAGAGAGTCGCCATAGCTCCGGCCGTCCTTGCCAGCATTTATTACGGTTTGGGCGCAGTTGCCCAAGAGAAACTGGGTCCAGGCCAGTGCAATGCGGAATTGCCGGTCCACTACTTCTATGCATGGTTGGACCAGTATTTTTCTAAGCTGTATATGAGATTGCCGCTTCCGGACCTGGGGAAGCTGAAAGATTATGTCCCGGAAATGCTTGCAATTGAGAACATTGAAGCCGGGAAGTTCAATGCGAAGATGGCCAGGCTCTTTATTCGTCATCCGATGAGCTTCACGTGGCGGCCCTACAAGCATGGTATTTAAGAGATGCCCTAAATCTTGTATGATTAGTCGACAAGGTCGATGAAAAGGGCTAAAGCTACTTATTGCTGTTGTGAAAATGCATCAAAGATAGTATCTGATCTCCATGCGATGCGGCCCTTGGGCTCAGAAGGAAGACGAAGACTATCCCTGTGCGTGCTACTGCTACGACTTTGGCACCTGCCTTGTGTTGCTAGGAAATGGCTAAGCCTTTTTTTTCGAGGCTTTCACCCGCACTAGCACTAGTATATGGTGATATCCAACTCGAAAGCCCGAACACAAACAAGCTTACCTTATTATTAGATAAAGGGGGAAGGTTGTGCACAAAAACCTAAATGGCTAAGCCTTTTTTTTTTCGAGCTAGTATATGGTGATATCAACTCGAAAGCCCGAACACAAACAAGCTTACCTTATTATTAGATAAAGGGGAAAGGTTTGGCACAAAAGCTAAGGAGCTGACAACTGCGAGACTAGGAGAATAGGAAAGACTTGGTATATAATCCGTGCCTTCGTTCCGGCTATAGTCCATTAGCAAGCGAGTAGGGGAACCGTTCCTTCCGTTCTGTAAGGGCATGTAGGGGAGTTTTTTAATAGGAATATGAATATGACTCTTCCCAACTCAAGTCAAGCGAAGCGTAGTGAGGAAGGAGTTCCGGCTTGCTTCGCATAGGCTACACAAGCCAGGGGAAGAATGACTAGAGAAAGGCTAAGTGAAGTACTTCTCGGGACTTCTCCTTTATTCTTTCAAATTCTTCTCTTCTTGCTTATCACCGACTTTCCGAGCGTAGTCTGTAGTAGGTAGGGCCATTCTCGCAGGAGTTGGAGTAGGAACATGACAAACCATTAGAATGCATTCTCGCAGGAAGTAGCATACTCATGTTGCCTGCTTTCCTTCCTTTCGTCTCGAAGGCCGGTTCAGTAAGAGTTCAAATCCTTCTAACTGGCTAGTGCATTAAGGTGGCATGTCTTACTCCGGGCCAGCAGTGAACGAAGTGTTAAAGTAGGGAGAGCTAGCGTTCCGTACTCAGCCGACCAAGCAAAACTCCAGCTAAGCTAATAGCTCTAATTGTGGGGATATCTAAAAAAGATGTTCTTGTTTGTGGCCTTCCTTCTCTTCGGGGTAGCTAGATTAGTCGCAATAGTCCTTATTAGTAAACTACGGCCTCGTTGTTAATTGACTCCCTGCAAAAATGAAAGCTCGCCCCTACCCCCTTTTTCCCTCTAAAGCCCTTCGCTCCACTCATTTTCGCATTTCTAATCAGACCCGGAACTGGGAACGACATAGATCAAAGGGTCGTTCATTAGCCCTACTAGTAAAGCACAGGAAAAAGAGGGATTGATTTCGACCTTGCTTTTATTTAAGTTGTAAGGCTAGCTTTTGACTTATAGGGCGCTTAGGCTTAGCTCATCAAAGAAGTGCGCCAAAAGTGGGAGGTGGTATCGTATTATCTTCTAATAGGAGCATGCCTGCTTTTAGCGTAGTACTTTCACTCTTGCTTTTGCCTTACCTTCTATTATATTAGTAAAAGTCAAGGGCGTGTTTTCATCTTTTGAAAGAAAGATGCAAAAAAAAAGAATCAAAATGAAATCCGCTGGAAAGCGGGATAAAATTAGCTCAAGTGAAGATACCCACGGAGCGGTAGATTAGAACGTTTTCATGGTCCGTCGGTGCGCTCATTCCGAATTTCTTTGTACCGCCCAGAGGGGCACGAGAGAAAAAAGGATCAATACCAAGACGCCCGACAGAGAACTATCACTTTATTTCAGAAGCGCCCCAAACGGAACCGTGCCGGGCTATCGAACGAACCTCGCGGTCGGGTCTTAAGGCCATAGGAGCCGGGGTTGAACTATAGCAAGCCAAAAGAACAAAGGAACGTGGAGAACGGGTGTGGTGTTGAAAGCAAAATGAAATAGAGTTGAGTGGGGCGAAACCCGGACAGGTTGAACAACCCAAAAGAGAATTCTGCCTAAACAAAACAACAAAACCAAAGAAAGGCTTAATCTAGCGGCACACGAAACTCAGAGCGAGATTCGGCAAGAGGATCAAAACATTTCTGCTTTTCCTGACTTCATTCTTCGGCAGCCTGCCCGAAAAGCTCTTCTTATCCCGTCTATCTACTAGACCCGTAGGGCCAAGGGTCCGCCTTATATTTTATATATATTAGTTATCACTTCCTTAAACGACCTTGGTTGTTGTCTATTTGAGATCAACTGCTGAAACTTAAGCAGCTAGCTACCTCTTGCCCCGAGCAAACCAACCCAGCTTCAACATCTAAGGTTGCACGGGAGCCCTCAACTCTTTAGGAAAAACCACGCGAATGTGGTCTCATAGCCTGCCACCTTAAAAGATTGATCAAGACCTGCGACAAATGAGCCTTTCGTAGGAACGGACCGAGACCATCTGCGACGAAAAAGAATCTTTACAGGCGAAGCTGCTAACAAATGGTTAGAATCCTCGAGAGGGTCTCTCTCTTATTACCGTGACTGGCATGAGAAAGTACCATTCGTCTTTTTGGGCGTCAAACCCGACCCCTACCATAAAGCCTCGGGTCATTCCGTCCTTTGGCCTTGCCTCAATTCTCTTCCCATAGGACCAAGGGTCTTCACCTATCTAATCTAAGGGTAAGAGGATGGCCTCCAATTCAATGAGAAAAGTCCCTCCCGCTCTAGCTTTGCTAGGCGGTACTGGAAACAAGGCTTGCCTTTTAGTCAGGGAATGATTCCGGTTGAAGCTGTGATTCTTCTTCCCATTTCTTTGTTATCGTCCGTGTCGGTTATTCTGGTCCATCCAATTGGAAATAGGAATCCGCAGAAGAAATGTCAAAGGGGGTTAGAAGTCGTCAGATCCGGCTGGACGAACCCTCGGAATGGGCTTGGATGAAGCAGAAGCGAAGCATAAACGTTGATCTGCGAAGGAAGCAACGAAAAGAGCACGCGTGGGATATTACGCCTGGGCAAGGCTTAGATAGGACGACTTAGCAATAACCGGATGAGGGTTGGCCGAAGATAACTCACACAGAAGCAGTCGGTAATGAAACAGAGGACCACTTTTGGTGGAGGCGGATAGGCCCCTACATCTTCTTTTCTTCTCTTTTACTGCCTTTCTTGATCATTCTATACGTATGGACCGGGTCGAAGGGAAGGGAATTTTGAAGAAGGAGCTTCAGAGGATGAGCACTTACCGGCTCAATCAACTGAATAAAGTACGACCGAAATCAAGCTTGTGATCCGGCTCTGAGTCCGTTCATGGTATCCGTGCTTCCCTTGAAAGAAGGACTCGGCTTAGCGCGAAGAGGGAAAGAACGTTACTAAAGCAGTTGTATAGTTCAAGCAGTTTTTCCTGATGTGTCCTGCAAAGGAGCATTGGGCTGGGTGCTGGCACTCATGCAGGAGCCTCTACAACAGGTGGCATGCAAGAACTACAACAAGTGGCAAACTTCTCTAACTGGCTGGACTTGTAACCAGATGTCAATGTTTGTAAGCCTATTTAAGGGCAACCCCAGGCCATACAGTCAGGCATGAGACCTTGGGCAAGTGTACTTGTTGTAATTGCTAAGTATACGTACAGCAATGAAATTTTTGCTTCAGCCCCTTTTTCCCATCTCTTGCATGACTTCACTTTTTCCAGGAATAGCCAGTCCCAGTCGTTGGTCAACAGTCCCAGTTTCCTATTTTCTTTCTGGGTAAATAGGTTTAGGTTTGAGACCTCGCCTATAGGTTTTTTTATCCCCGGCGCACAGAAAGAACCGCAAGGATTTGAAAGCAGCCCGACGGGGTTATCACGTTTATTCAAAAAGGTTAGATTCATAAGTAAGTTCCCATGGTTGGCAGGTGGAGATGAATCACGACAGCTTTTCACTCCACCATTGGTATAGACGGAGCTCCCTATAATGGTATATATACCACCCGCCATACCGGAACATCGGCCAGTAATAGTTTTGAAGTTCCGGTGGAATCGATCCAGAACCATTCTGAGCTATACCAATCGATAGCGTATAGAAAGGGCTTTGCTTTGCTCCGTGTTGGTATAGTAGGTAGAGCTATTTCTTGTCTTGTCTTTGAGCCTTAGATAAATAACTTAACTGGATAAAATCAAACGATTCAAAGAAGAAATAGGAAAACGAGAAGCTCCAACTGGATCAATTGGAACTGGAACAAGCTATGCTACCTTTGGCTCCGCCAAAGTTCCGGTTTCCGGTTCAGGGTCAACTGGAGCTTGGTCAGGTACTAGAACTACGAGTTCCTTTCCCCCTAACAGTCGAGTGGCTTCTGCTCTTCCTATTTCGGAGTATATCGGTAAAGATCCTCCTCTAATACGAATGTGTAATCGGAGCTTCTTTCTACCAAGGAGATTCTTGATCCTAGAACGGAAATTCCAGACTTTGGTTGGTACGCGCATCCTTTCTTCAGTTGGTGGGGCTAAGCCA